AACTATAAGAAAAAGTTCGAATAATCTCGATGTAACTCAAAAATACAGGCATTTGTGGGTTCAATGTGAAAATTGTTATGGATTAAATTATAAGAAATTTTTGAAGTCAAAAATGAATATTTGTGAACAATGCGGATATTATTTGAAAATAAGTAGTTCAGATAGAATCGAACTTTCGGTTGATCCAGGTACTTGGGATCCGATGGATGACGGCATGGTTTCTCTGGATCCCATTGAATTTCATTCAGAAGAGGAACCTTATAAAGATCGTATTGATTCTTATCAAAAAAAAACAGGATTAACAGAGGCTGTTCAAACAGGTACAGGTCAACTAAACGGGATTCCCGTCGCAATTGGGGTTATGGATTTTCAGTTTATGGGGGGTAGTATGGGATCCGTAGTAGGCGAGAAAATCACCCGTTTGATCGAGTATGCTACCAATAAACTTTTACCTCTTATTCTAGTGTGTGCTTCCGGAGGGGCACGCATGCAAGAAGGAAGTTTGAGCTTGATGCAAATGGCTAAAATATCTTCTGCTTTATATGATTATCAATCAAATAAAAAGCTATTCTATGTATCAATTCTTACATCTCCTACTACTGGTGGAGTAACAGCTAGTTTTGGTATGTTGGGGGATATCATTATTGCCGAACCTAATGCCTATATTGCATTTGCGGGTAAAAGAGTAATTGAACAAACATTGAATAAGACAGTACCTGAAGGTTCACAAGCGGCTGAATATTTATTCCATAAGGGCTTATTCGATCCAATCGTACCACGTAACCCTTTAAAAGGTGTTCTGAGTGAGCTATTTCAGCTCCACGCCTTTTTTCCTTTCAATAAAAATTCAATCAAGTAGAGTCTTGAGTTCAACTTTTTTTTGTGGCGAACAACTAGTTAGTTAGTTTATCAGAATCAAAATAAAAAACCGAAAAAATGAATTTTTATTTGGTGACATAAGATTTAATTGTAGAAAGAATCATGCGGATAATTGTTGTTTTTTTACCGATATTGCTGATTAGTAATATCGGTAAAAAAACAACAACATAAACAGCGAATTCTTCCTTCGAATTAGGAGGCAAGGCAAATAAAACGAATTTCGTGTTCTGTTCGCCTCTTCTATATGTATATATTTCAAATATAGAAAATATAGAATCTTGCATCTTTCTATATCTCCCAAGAAGTCCCCGTTTTATAAGAATTCCTGCTCTTGGGTCGGATTCTAACGAATCTTTCGGGGATTTTTAAATTTTTAAGAGACTCTTTTTTTATTAAAAAAGAAATTAGAAGAAGAAGATAAGAACAATATAAGAATAAAAATAAAAGAAGTAAGAATAATAAAGAAAGTGGATTATCATACATACATCTATTTCATGTAGAAAGATGAATAAGTCCGTTTATTTAGTTCGACATTGCTTGCACTTATTATATATACTCACTTCGATATACTTAGTATACTAATATACGAATTATAATATGAATTATAATTATTATAAGATATCCTTATAACAATAACAGGTACAAATATTAAATCGAGGTACCCCATTCTATGACAATTCTCAACAACTTACCCTCCCTTTTTGTGCCTTTAGTGGGCCTAGTATTTCCGGCAATTGCAATGGCCTCTTTATCTCTTCATGTTCAAAAAAAAAAAATTTTTTAAATTTGATGTGGTCAAATCTCATCTAGTTTTTTTTCAAGACTTAGCGAACAAGGATATCCATTTAGTAGAATATTGTATAAGAATAACAGGTGGCTTTCTCCGAACATAAATGAAAAAGATCTTATACATGCGTAAACATGATATATGGACAGACAAATTCTAGTAATAAAAAAAAAGGCTGGGATCCGAACTCATGTCTGAAATTAAAGTAAATCTATCCATATGTATGTAGCTATTGATAGGGAATCATATGAAGGGGATGCTTTTATTTTATTATATCTAACCAATTCGATTAATTACTACTAAAAGTTCACATCAGAATAGTACTAGTTGATGAGAGTTACTTCGGAAAAAAAAGTAAAGTGAAATTTTTTTTTTGTTATTCCATAAAATGCAACTGGATCTACTATGTATGAGTTGGCGATCAGAATATATATGGATAGAATTTATAGCAGGATCTCGCAAAACAAGTAATTTCTGCTGGGCGTTTATCCTTTTTTTAGGTTCATTAGGATTCTTATTGGTTGGAATTTCTAGTTATCTTGATAAGAATTTGATATCCTTCTTTCCGTCTCAACAAATCCTTTTTTTCCCACAAGGGATCGTAATGTCTTTCTATGGGATCGCGGGTCTCTTTATTAGTTCCTATTTGTGGTGCACAATTACATGGAATGTAGGTAGCGGTTATGATCGATTTGATAGAAAAGAAGGAATAGTGTGCATTTTTCGTTGGGGATTTCCTGGAAAAAATCGCCGCATCTTTTTACGATTCCTTATGAAAGATATTCAGTCCATCAGAATAGAAGTAAAAGAGGGTATTTATGCTCGTCGTGTCCTTTATATGGAAATCAGAGGCCTGGGAGACGTTCCCTTGACTCGTACTGATGAGAATTTGACTCCACGTGAAATTGAGCAAAAGGCTGCGGAATTGGCCTATTTCTTGCGTGTACCAATTGAAGTATTTTGAAAAAAGAAACTGCAAAAAAAATGCTTTCTCAGCAAGAGGAAAACCCCTAAGAATCCTCCTTTTTCTATAAGCATAACTTACTTAATTAAAGTTTCTTCAGAACGCCTCGTGGGGCCAAAGCAAGGCAAACGTGTACGTGGCGGCCATAATATAAAACGAAACCCTTTTTGTTTTTGTCTGTCAATTTTTTTTTCGAAATATTTGATATTTTCTTTTTTAATAAACAGGAAGTTCTTTCATTTCGAAATCCGAAAAATATTCATTATTGGAATCTTTATTTGAATCTTTCGGGCATTCATCAAAGGGGAGTAATTACTTCGAATATTTGATCAATTAAGATATCTGGAAACAATCTATTTTTTTATTATTTCTTCATTCGAATTCGAAGTGGATTCTTCTTCTATTTCTGTATTTTTTCTACACTAGATTCAAGGACTAACCTCTGAATCACAACTAAAAAATGGGGGCTCGATTAATAAATTAATAATTAATAGGCGCGATACCTTATAATAGAACTTATGCTTGATAGAAATATTAGATCGCATAGAGTCAACGAATGAGGTGACAATTCACAGATGAAAAAATGACAAAAAAGAGCGCATCTATTCCCCTTCGATATCTTTCATTTATAGTATTTGTAGTCTTTTTGCCCCGGTGGATCACTCTCTCATTTAATAAAAGTCTAGAATCTTGGGTTACTAATTGGTGGAATACCAGGCAATCCGAAACTTTTTTGAACGATATTCAAGAAAAGCGTATTCTAGAAAAATTCATAGAATTAGAGGAGCTATTTCTCTTGGATGAAATGGTAAAGGAATTCCCGGAAAGACATCTACAAAAGTTTCGTATGGGGCTCCACAAAGAAACAATCCAATTGATCAAGATACACGATGAGGATCATATCCATACAATTTTGCACTTCTCGACAAATCTAATCTGTTTCGTTATTCTAAGTGCTTATTCTATTCTGGGTAATGAAGAACTTGTTTTTCTTAATTCTTGGGTTCAAGAATTCCTATATAATTTAAGCGACACAATAAAAGCCTTTTCCATTCTTTTAGTAACTGATTTATGTATCGGATTCCATTCGCCCCACGGTTGGGAACTGATGATTGGCTATGTCTATAACGATTTTGGATTTTTTCATAATGATCAAATTATATCTGGTCTTGTTTCCACTTTTCCAGTCATTCTAGATACAATTTTCAAATATTGGATTTTCCTTTATTTAAATCGTGTATCTCCGTCACTTGTAGTGATTTATCATTCAATGAATGACTGAAAAACGAGTCAATTAGAATGTTTCTTACTTTGTACCTAAGCAAAGCATTCCAGGTCGTACTTACCTTACTCTTTCTACCCATTCAGAGGATTCCTCCTATATTCCAGTAAAATTATTTCAGTAAATAGCAAAATCGTGGATAGGGAACTATACTAGCGACCTACCCAATTTTATTGTAGAAATTTTCGGGATCAACGATTGGACCATGCAAATTAGAAATACTTTTTCTTCGATAAAGGAAGAGATTACTCGATTCATTTCCGTATCACTCATGATATATATAATAACTCGGGCCTCCATTTCAAATGCATATCCCATTTTTGCGCAGCAGGGTTTTGAAAATCCACGAGAAGCCACTGGTCGTATTGTATGCGCCAATTGCCATTTAGCTAATAAACCTGTGGATATTGAGGTTCCGCAAGCGGTACTTCCTGATACTGTGTTTGAAGCAGTTGTTAGAATTCCTTATGATATGCAACTGAAACAAGTTCTTGCTAATGGTAAAAAGGGGGGGTTGAATGTAGGGGCCGTTCTTATTTTACCGGAAGGGTTTGAATTAGCCCCCCCCAGTCGTATTTCTCCCGAGATGAAAGAAAAGATAGGCAATCTATCTTTTCAGAATTACGGCCCCACTAAAAAAAATATTCTTGTGATAGGGCCTGTTCCTGGTAAGAAATATAGTGAAATCACTTTTCCTATTCTTTCCCCGGATCCCGCGACTAATAAAGATGTTCACTTCTTAAAATACCCAATATACGTAGGTGGTAACAGGGGAAGGGGCCAGATTTATCCCGACGGGACAAAAAGTAACAATACGGTTTATAATGCTACAGCAGCGGGTATAGTAAGCAAAATCATACGAAAAGAAAAAGGGGGGTACGAAATAACCATAACGGATGCATTGGATGGACGCCAAGCGGTTGATATTATCCCTCCAGGACCAGAACTTCGTGTTTCAGAGGGCGAATCTATCAAACTTGATCAACCATTAACAAGTAATCCTAATGTGGGTGGATTTGGTCAGGGAGATGCAGAAATAGTACTTCAAGATCCACTACGTGTCCAAGGCCTTTTGTTCTTTTTGGCAT